GAATTAATCTATTAAATTCAATAAATTTTTTTGGTTCAACCCAAAATTGACGACCACTGGCTTCTATAATTGCGTATTCCATTGAATAAAAATTATATAACCCTAAGTAATAGTTTTTCAAATTTCTTGATACTATTCTGTTTTATTTTTTAAATCTAATTCAAATATAAAAGTCCTGGCATAAGCTATCTTCCCAAAGGACTCCTCCTTAAGTATTGTAACTGTTATAGCGTTTCACCATTGAGTTCGAAATGGATCAATGTGGTTCCACTATCCTTTAAACACCAAGACAATATTTTTTAAAGCTAGAAAAAAGTTCAAGTCCTCGATCTATTAGTACATCTCAGCTTAATATATTACTATACTTCTACTTGATGCCTATTTGCAAACCGTTCTTAAAAGAGCGGTTATGTAACGGCTAGTCTTGCCGTGATCTTACTTGCTTACACAATAAGAGTACTCATCTTGAGGTGGGCTTCCCACTTAGATGCTTTCAGCGGTTATCCTTTCCATACGTAGCTACCCAGCGTTTACCATTGGTATGATAACTGGTACACCAGCGGTATGTTCTTCTCGGTCCTCTCGTACTAAAGAAGAATCCTCTCAATACTCTAACGCCTACACCGGATATGGACCGAACTGTCTCACGACGTTCTGAACCCAGCTCACGTACCGCTTTCATGGGCGAACAGCCCAACCCTTGGGACGTACTACCGCCCCAGGATGCGATGAGCCGACATCGAGGTGCCAAACCTCCTCCCCGTCGATGTGAACTCTTGGGGGAGATCAGCCTGTTATCCCTAGAGTAACTTTTATCCGTTGAGTGACGACTTTTCCACTCAATATCGCCAGATCACTAAGACCGACTTTCGTCTCTGTTCGACTTGTAGGTCTCACAGTCAAGCTTCCTTATGCCTTTACACTCTTCGATCGATTTCTGACCGATCTGAGGAAACCTTTGTACGCCTCCGTTACCTTTTAGGAGGCGACCGCCCCAGTCAAACTGCCCGCCTGAAACTGTCCCCTGACCGGCTAACGATACAGGGTTAGAATTCTAGTTTTATTAGAGTGGTATCTCACTGATGGCTCAATTACTCCCGTAAGAATAACGTCAAAGCCTCCCACCTATTCTGCGCAAATAAAACCCGAAACCAATTTCAAGTTACAGTAAAGCTTCATAGGGTCTTTCTGTCCTGGTGCAGGTAGTCCGCATCTTCACAGACAAGTCTATTTCACCGAGTCTCTCTCTGAGACAGTGTCCAAATCGTTACGCCTTTCGTGCGGGTCGGAACTTACCCGACAAGGAATTTCGCTACCTTAGGACCGTTATAGTTACGGCCGCCGTTCACCGGGGCTTCAGTTATCAGCGTCGTAAAAAACTAACCAACTTCTTTAACCTTCCGGCACTGGGCAGGCGTCAGCCCCCATACGTTGTCTTACAACTTAGCGGAGACCTGTGTTTTTGGTAAACAGTCGCTTGGACCTTGTTATTGCAACCTAATAGGTACCCCTTCTCCCGAAGTTACAGGGTTATTTTGCCGAGTTCCTTAGAGAGAGTTATCTCGCGCCCTTTGGTATACTCTACCAACCCACCTGTGTCGGTTTAGAGTACAGGTATTCTTTATTTATGGCAGTGCAAGCTTTTCTTGGAAGTATAACATCAACTACTTCATATAACGCGCACGTTATTCCGTATTCATGACTCAGCTCAAAGTATTTTCTCTACTTCTCCACACCTCGTACATTTAAACCAATAACCAATATTTGGCTAGTCTAGCTGTCTTCGTCCCTCGTTGCCAATAAAAAATAGTATAGGAATATTAACCTATTGTCCATCGACTACGCTTTTCAGCCTCGCCTTAGGTCCTGACTTACCCCCCGCGGACGAGCCTTCCGGAGGAAACCTTAGGTTTTCAGGGCATCGGATTCTCACCCATGTTTTCGCTACTCAAGCCGACATTCTCACTTCTGCTTCGTCCACGCCCGCTTACGCTAACGCTTCAATCTATAACAGAACGCTCCCCTACCGATATAATTTTTATTATTATTTTTAATATCTCACAGCTTCGGCAAATTACTTAGTCCCGTTCATTTTCGGCGCAGGATTACTCGACCAGTGAGCTATTACGCACTCTTTAAAGGATTGCTGCTTCTAAGCAAACCTCCTGGTTGTTTAAGTCTTCCCACCTCCTTTACCACTTAGTAATTATTTTGGGGCCTTAGCTGGTGATCTGGGCTGTTTCCCTCTTGACAATGGAGCTTATCCCCCATAGTCTTACTGGTTAGCTATACACTTAGTATTCTTAGTTTGCGTCGATTTGGTACCGAATTACCAGCCCGCACCGAAACAGTGCTTTACCCCTAAGCTATAACGCTAACCGCTGCGCCTAAACACATTTCGGGGAGAACCAGCTAGCTCCGAATTCGATTGGCATTTCACCCCTAACCACAGCTCATCTGCTGATTTTTCAACATCAGTCAGTTCGGACCTCCACTTAGT